GACGCCATTCATTCTGATTTTTTCGTATGTTGATTTTTCTACCTTTTGTTTGAATTGAAAACAAAAAAATCAGATTGTATGGGAGATAATTTTTGGAATTGTATTGTATATTCAACGATTCACTAATCCGAATTATAATATGATAATATATTTTCTATATTCTAGATATTATCTATATTTATATTCTAGAATATAATAGTTAGAAAAAATGAAATAAGCGGGTAGCGGGAATCGAACCCGCATCGTTAGCTTGGAAGGCTAAGGGTTATAGTCGACGTTGATTTAGCCGTCTCTAATTCAAAACCGAACATGAAACTTTGGTTTCATTCGGCTCCTTTATGGATTATGGAAGATGAGTCAATTCCTAGATCTAAGATGTGAACAAAATTATACCCATAACACCTATGTCAGCTTTTTGTCTGAATACAAACAAAACGAATCGCTTTCTAGATGATCCTTATAGAAGAAGGTGATTCTAACAATCTTTCTAGTTACTTCGTTCTCTATTTCTATTTGAGAGGATCCTAAGGAAAAGGATTTCGTTTCCACCGAGCTAAAACAATACGCCGATGCTTGTAGTAAACCAAAGGCATCGTTGAATAGCTATTTTGCTTCAATTTCTTTCTTTAGAAATTCAAAAAGTCGAAGATTTAGTTACGATTAGAAATTGACTTTCTATCTTCATCCATGGATCCTTTACTCATACTTATTCAATTGGAAGTCTTGAGCCAATTGAAAAATTCTGTTTCGCAATTTCATAATCCAACTTTTCAATTTATAGATACAAATTACGAGAATGTGTATTTTTTTTCTCGAATTTCTAATTGAGAGGTAAAGGATTCAATCCTTTTAAGAAATAAAGTTTTTGATCGGAATCTGAATAAAACCGAAAGACCCTTTAACTATTAAAGGGTTAATAGAACGAATCACACTTTTACCACTAAACTATACCCGCCACAATATGATTATTGTATACAAACGGACCTTTTGTCGAACAAGATAATTTACATGATTACGAACGGATCATCAAAGAAACATCAAAATTCGAGTGTTGAACTTTGTCGTTGAAAGATAAAAATGGAATGAGATTCGGAAAAGAGGCTTCGTTTCATTTTTTTTTTTAATTAAACTGTTTTGCTTTGCTGAAGAAGTTTTGATAGATACGAATCGCAAAAAACACTCAAATCATAATAGAAAAATGCATTGTGGAAAAATCAACAGTGTCTTTTTTAGTTCGGAAAAAAAATAGAACAAGAAAACGAAGCTATTTACATTATTTTTCTTGTTGCTTGAATAGAAAAGATTCAATTGAATATAATAATATCATAAAAAAATGCTTCTTTTCAAATTAGATAATCAGATATAAGATAAATAATTATTTATCTAGAATTCGTTGAAAAAAAGGCCCGGCTGGGTACTGACCAGGCCAGGCCATCAGAAAAGGAAGGACCTTTGGAACAAAAAATCAACACAAAACAAAGAGATCTTCTTTATTTTTCTTTAGTTCGGTTGTTGGCGTGTTCGAGCCCCTCCTTTAGATAAAGGAAATTCCCGATTTGTGGATCTCTCGCTATATGCTATATATAATATATAATAATAGAATAGAGAAAGAAGAGAGAGAAAGACAGACTCATTACATTATTATGTGTAATGTAGTAATTATCTTTTTCAATTGGGAGAGATGGCTGAGTGGACTAAAGCGTCGGATTGCTAATCCGTTGTATGAGTTATTCGTACCGAGGGTTCGAATCCCTCTCTTTCCGTTTCCCTTGATGACTTGATTTTTTTTTTCAAATCTTAGTTAAACGTGTGGAATCGAGAAAGTCCTAAAAAAAAATGGAAAATGAATCAAGAAAAACCCTTTGGATTTTATTCTTCACGTCCCGGATTACGTCCCGGATCATTAGATAGGAATCCAAAAATAAATAAAGAAACAAAAAATATCACTACGGTATAAACAAAGAGTTTCAGAGTAAGCATTACACAATCTCCAAGATGATTTTTTGGAAAAAAAAAAAAGAGAATAGATCTTCTATTTTTGTACCACATATCTTAATCCTATTTTGACACCAAGAAATGCATTTATTTTTCATTAAGAAAAATATCTTTCATATCCAAATTAGATCTTTTGGGAGACCCTAATCCTATTAGGGTCTTTCACTGGAAAAAAGCGTTAAAAAATTGAGGAAATGGGGGTATGTGGCGACTATCCAAGAATTTCAGTATGCGAATCCAAGGTTCATACTCGAAAATTTATCTGATTTTATCAATTGTTAGAATTTTTTCTCGAAGAACTCATGCATTTTCTAGGATATTCTTATTAAACATTTCATCGAAAACTTACAGCAGCTTGCCAAACAAAAGCTAAGAGAAAAAAAAACAAAGGGATGACTGGCATAATATCTACGATTGGATTCAAAAAAGCATAGGCTTCGGGCAATTTGCCAAACAAAAAACTACTCGAATACAGAGCAGAATTCATAGAAATACAGATCAAACTAACGATATTAAGCATAACTAACATTTTGTTCTTGGAGATAATTGTAATTTGATTGAGTTTTTGGGGATAAGGAAAAAGGAAGAAAGTAAGTAAGGTAGACAAAAAATCTTTCTTTTTCTTTGAACCCACCCAATCAAAAATCCTCCAATTCTCAAAGGAGAATAGAAGAAATCATACTTTCATAGAATATCTTAATTGAATTCTATCTAATGATCAATAAATGAAGTTGAATTCTATATCTATATGTATCAAAATCGTAGTACCAATCTATTCTATAAATATATAGATATTTGGACTGGAGTTGACAAATAACCAATACCAATATTATTCTTTCTTAGTGTGGATTCGAAATTGAAATGGGGCGTGGCCAAGTGGTAAGGCAACGGGTTTTGGTCCCGCTATTCGGAGGTTCGAATCCTTCCGTCCCAGAGCATATCCATTTTTTTATGCTACATTATTTCCATAGAAAAAAGTAGGGGAGTGGATGAGAGTTAATAAATAATAATTTGAATATCTGTTATAATCTCATTAACAAATGATCAAGTTCCATATCATATAGAAATAGCTTATTAAACCAATGTCTTTTCTATGAATCAAATCTTATCTTATTGTATTTAGGTATTTTGTCTTTGGCTCGAATGAAAAATTGGAAATCTATATAATGATTGAGGCGATGGTGATTTATTCTATCCCTTATTAGTAATATTAGTAACTTTATGACAAGATTCTATTTTTGAAATATTACTCAATCCCGTGTTAACCAACATACATATAAAATGAAGAAATGTTTAGCTTATATGGTAGGTATCCTTCTATTTCAATATTTCAATGAAAATCATTTTTTTTTGTATTCAAAAAGTAGAAATAGTTTAATCTATCCTATTGAGTCACTTGAAGATGCAAATTCAAAACAAAAGGCTATTCATTTTTATTTCTATTTTTTCTATATTTTTATATAGAAATTAATTACTATAATAGTAATAGTATTTCTGTATGTTAAAGATGCTGGCGTGCTAAGACTTTTTCAAAAAAAACTGTTCTACCTACACATATTACACATATCATAACACATATTCTATATTCTATTATATCATATATAGATGATAATCATCTATCATACATAATCATATATAATAATATATATATTATAATATTCTTATAAATTATATAAGAAAAAGTCTAGATTATGATGTCTATATACAACTGAACCAATGACTATTCATGATTCCATAATTGAATCAATTCCATACCGGTTCCAAATTAGAGAAATGTTATGGTAAAACTTCGTTTGAAACGATGTGGTAGAAAGCAACGTGCGACTTGAAGGACACGATCCTTTGTGGATTTTGATATCCACCATTTTCGGTAATGAAGGTGCTCTTGGCTCGACATTCTTTGTTCTGTTACACTCGAACCCTTCGGTTTTTTGTTGGGGTTGTAAATAGTTCACGATGGAGCTCGAGTAGAAAGGATTAATTTATTTCTCGGGGACAAAGATCTAGGGTTAATGCCAATTAGTCAATTGAAATAACTTCGTAAATATATCTTCTTCCATATATAGAATATATAAATTGAAAGGATTCGATTCAAGCAAGTTTGCAATTCAAAAAAAAAAGTAAAACTTATTGAAATTGATGAAACTTTCTTTTTTCGATTAAAAGTGTATCACGGGGAATCAACTGTCCATATGATTCTTTAATCAAAAAGGGGTATGTTGCTGCCATTTTGAAAGCATTAAGAAAAGAAGCACCGAAGTAATGTCTAAACCCAATGATTTAAAATTAAGGATAAAGGATCCAAGAACAAGGAAACCCCCTTTTAATTGTCTCGATAGTCTCAACAATCGGATTAGACTAAAGAATCTAAATCTAATTTTAAACGAGACAAAGAAAGGGGGGTAAAGACCACTCAATAAATAAAATTCACTCAAGATTTTCCTTTGAGCTATTTGAGAGTTATCGAACTTGAGTTATGAGTACGAATGGTTTCCTTTTCATTTCAGGAAGGAAAAAAAAAGACTGAAATCCTAGTCTAATTGTATTGTATAGGCTCTTTTTTTCATTTAATTTATTAAAATATTAGAATTGCATACATAGCAAAACTTAGAATCAAATCATTTTTTCTCGAGCCGTACGAGGAGAAAACTTCCTATACGGTTCTAGGGGGGGGTATTGTTCATCTACATCTATCCCAATGAGCCGTCTATCGAATCGTTGCAATTGATGTTCGATCCCGAAGAGAAGGAAAAGACCTTAGAAAAGTGGGATTTTATGATCCAATGAAGAATCAAACTTATTTAAATGTTCCTGCTATTCTATATTTCCTTGAAAGGGGTGCTCAACCCACAGGAACTGTTCAGAATCTTTTAAAGAAAGCGGAAGTTTTTAAGGAACTTTCGTCTAATCAAACGAAATTCAATTAAAGAAATACCAAGGGAGGGGGGGTAGCTACTTGTATAGAATTTTGGATCAATTTTCTCTACTTGTTTTTTTGATTTCCCCCCTTTTTCTATTCGTATCTATTTTTCTATTCATATCTATCATTGCTTCCGTCGAATCCCACGGTCTAGAATGAAAAACCTTAGTTTATTGATCCTATCAATAAAAAATTCGGGCATTTCCTTGAATTGTGTAGTTTTCATTGGAACTAGACTAACCAAAACTAACTAAAAAAAGGAATACACTTTGCTTATTCCACTTAGGTTGATGAAATACATCTAATATGGACTAAAAAATCCTATTTTTTTAATTCTTCCTTATGTGGATTAGATATGTAGTGTTAATCTAAGACATATTTGCATTGGTAAAAATAAATTGAAAGAATTTCAATTGAACAAAGTATTTCAATGCAATTTATTTTGTTTTTCCACTGTATTTTTTGTCAACATTTATATTGACAACAGTGTATTGAACAAATATAATTCATCTCGGGTGTCTATTTATTTCCGTTCCATAGGTTTTTTTTTTACCTTATTCAAATGATGTTTTCTTAGGTTTTTTTGATTGACAAAAAAAAGTAGATAAGATAAGAGGTGCTCTATAAATTTTGACAATTCTGTATTTCTTTTTGTTCTTTTTTTTATCTAAGAATTTCTTGTATTTTCATCTAATGAATTCGTTATTTCTCTTTCGAATCCATTCAAAAATCTGCTTTTTCTTATTATTTAGTTGTTAGTTCAATGGTTTGATTAGTTTGATTAGCTCGTAGAATATCTTTTCTCTTTGTTTAAATTTCATTTAGTTTATTTTGATTGTGTATCTATACACTCCTTAGTTGAAATTTTGTTGAATTTCTATTTTTTGGGGGTTGCTAACTCAACGGTAGAGTACTCGGCTTTTAAGTGCGACTAGAATCTTTTACACATTTGGATGAAGTGAGGAATTCGTCCATACCATTGGTAAAGTTTGGAAAGACCACGACTGATCCTGAAAGGGAATGAATGGAAAAAACAGCATGTCGTATCAATGGAGAGTTCTGAGGGTATTTCATTCTTATCGAATAGGTACAAAACCTTGTTTGAATTCTTGGAACGGAACAAAAAAAAGTTGGGTCAAATTAATAAATGGATAGGGCCTTATGGCTTCAATTAATTATCAGAAAGAAAAAGCAACCAACTTCTGTTCTTAATTTGAATAATTTCCCAATCTAATTAGACGTTAAAAATAGATTAGTGCCTGATACGGGAAGGACTTCTCCCCCCGCGAGTGGATTCTATATTTTTTAATAAATCCTACATATTGGTATTCTCTATTATGGAATGGAGATGTGTGTGTAAAAGAAGCAGTATATTGATAACGAAAGTTTTTTCCGAAATCAAAAGAGCGATTAGGTTTAAAAAATAAAAGATTTCTAACCATCTTCTTATCCTATAACATAGACAAATTAAATGAAATGGAAAAAAGAAAGGGCAGAGAATCTGTTGACAAGTTTACCTGTCTCCGAGGTATCTATTCTTACGAGAATACCTTGTTTTGACTGTATCGCACTATGTATCATTTGATAACCCCTAAAATCTTCTACTTTTGATTCAAATCGAATTTCAAATGGAGGAAATCCAAAGATATTTAAAGCTAGAGAGATCTCAACAACACGATTTTCTATATCCACTTATTTTTCAGGAGTATATTTATGCATTTGCTCATGATCGTGGTTTCAGTAGATCAATTTTGTCAGAAAATCCGGATTATACCAATAAAAATAAATCAAGTTTACTGATTGTTAAACGGTTAATTACACTAATGTATCAACAGAATCATTTTCTTATTTCTCCTAATAATTCTAACCAAAATCCATTTTGGGAACGTAACAAGAATTTGTACTCTCAAATCATATTAGAGGGGTTTGCATTTATTGTGGAAATTCCATTTTCTCTACGATTAATATCTTTTCTAGAAGAGAAAAATAAAAATATAGTTAAGTCTCAGAATTTACGATCAATTCATTCAATATTTCCCTTTTTAGAGGATAATTTTTCACATTTAAATTTTGTGTTAGATATACTAATACCCCACCCTGTCCATGTGGAAATTTTGGTTCAAACTCTTCGCTATTGGGTAAAAGATGCCTCTTCTTTGCATTTATTAAGATTCTTTCTCAACGAGTATTGTAATTGGAATAGTCTTATTACTCTAAAGAAAGAAAGTTTCCCTTTTTCAAAAAGAAATCAAAGATTCTTCTTATTCTTATATAATTCTCATGTATGTGAATACGAATCCATTTTTGTTTTTCTACGTAACCAATCTTCTCATTTACGATCAACATCTTCTGGAGTTCTTCTTGAACGAATCTATTTCTATGGAAAAATAGAACGTCTTGTGAACTTTTTTGTTAGGGTTAAGCATTGTCAGGCAGACTTGTGGTTGTTCAAAGAACCTTGCATGCATTATGTTAGGTATCAAAGAAAATCCATTCTGGCTTCAAAAGGGACGTTTCTTTTGATGAATAAATGGAAATGTTACCTTGTAATTTTTTGGCAATGGCATTTTTCGTTGTGGTTTAAT